CTACCCTAAAAAAGGAAAAAGATTGGCGAATCAAGTCCCATAAGTGGGTTATTTTGTAAATTTCCAACCAAATAAAACATCTGAATGATTTAACAAGCGAAATTCGAAATGAACTAGAAGAAATGAAAAAAGAAAAGAACACTAAATCTCTAACTTCAGAGAGAAATAGTAGTTCTAACAAAATAAGTTAGAATGGTAAAAGATTCCAATGAAAACCGTCAAAAAATGGTTTTTGGAAATCATACTCTTTTATCAAAATTTGTATTCAAAAGATATACATAGAAAGTATTATATATACATAGAAAGTATTATTAATATTGCGAGGATCCGGGCACACCTTTTTATTCAATCAAGAATAAGAATCTTGAATCAAAAGATTTCTAAGAATGAAGGAAATGATAAAAGCATTGAGAAAACAAATCAAAGAACAAGAGCACTAAAAAAAAAATCACTAAAACTAACAAAATATTCAAAAAATTTTTGTGACAAAGAGAAGATGTCACAAGCATATGTATTTTATAAATTCTCTCAAATTCCAATTCTTAACTTAATATAAATTAAGATCTGTTCTTCAATATTACGGGACATCTCTTTTTCTTAAAAATGAAATAAAAGATTTGTTTGGACCCCAGGGTTTATTTGATTTCGAATTAAAAGAGAAAAATCTTAGAAATTCTGTAATGAATCAATGGAAAAACTGGTTAAGAAGTCATTATCAATATAAATCTAATTTATGGCCGATTAGATGGTCTAAATTAAAACCATGGAAACTACCAAGTGAATCACTTCTTTATGAAAATAGAAATCTTGCTAAATCAAAAAGAACTCAACCACAAAGGAGGGGTATAATAGGATATAAGAAAAACAGATGTTTCATTATTGGTAAGTTATGGGAGAAGGATAGGAGTATACAAAAGGATTCTAATTCGCCAAAGGCTCGACTTATATCGAAGTGTTTTGATTTTCAAATGAGATTCCGTAGTTGTTCACTTTACAAACTGATCCCTAATAGCAACAAGTGTTTTTTTCTGTTAAAAATTTTAAATCCAGGTGAGGTTTTTGCCGCCTGTCTTGAGAAAGACGAACTGAACTTGACTCTGTTGCAACTTTACCGACCCGACATTTTTTCACTATGGTCGAAAAGCGGAAGATCTTCTATCGAATCAAATACTCCGATGTTTAGACTTAATAGCCAATTTATTCTATATAAGACAGTAGCTATTTCTTTTGTTCATAAGAGCAAGCAAGAAATTAATCAAAGATACAGAGAAAAAAGCTATGTTGATAAAAGGAATTTGATCGAACCTATTGAAAGCCATCAAACAAGTCAAACTGGCAAGGGAAAGAAAAAAGATGATTATGATTTACTTGTTCCTGAAAATCTTTTATCCCCTAAGCGTTGTAGGGCATTGAGAATTCTAATTTATTTCAATTCAAAAAATAGAAATGAGAGTCCCATAAACACAGAATATTTCAATGAAACTAAGAGAAAAAACTACGATCACATTCTGGATAAAAGCAAAGAGTTTGGTAGAGATAAAAATAAACTTATTAAATTCAAATTGAAGTTTTTTCTTTGGCCCAATTATCGATTGGGAGATTTAGCTTGTATGAATCGCTATTGGTTTAATACCAATAACGGCAGTCGGTTCAGTATCATAAGGATACATATATATCCCCCATTGAAACTTCGGTGAGGTTCGTTTTTTTTTTTTTTTTTTCATTCTCCATAGCATGTCTAATTTAGGATACAAAAACAAGAAAGCGTACACATGTATTGTTTGACATTATTGATCCGTGTAAGTAAACCATCTATGAATTAGATCAAAAAAAGGATCAATGATATTTTTTCACTTTTCATTTTTAAATTCTATTTAAAGAGGAATAATCTCTTTTTCCTATTTTGCATTGTAAAGGAAGAAATCGTCTTTTTCTCTATCTATGCGAGTAAACAAATTGACAAATTGAATTGATTAATTATTCACTTTGTGAAATAAAGTGTATACATAATCATAATACTCTGGCATTATTATTACTGATGAATAAAAATATTCAAATTAATGAAAATTAAAATAAGGGGGTTGGATTTGATGATAAAAAATTCATTCATCTCAGTTATTTCACAAGAAGAAAAGAAAGAAAAAAGCGGATCGGTTGAATTTCAAATAAGAAGTTTAACTAATAAAATAAGAAGACTTACTTCACATTTTGAATTGCATAGAAAAGACTATTTATCCCAAAGGGGTTTACGAAAAATTTTAGGAAAACGCCAACGACTTCTGTCTTATTTGTTAAAAAAAAATAAAGTAGGTTATAAAGAATTAATTAGCCAATTAGATATTCGGGAATCCAAAATCCGTTAAATTGAAGAGTCTTTTTTTTTTTTTAATTATTTGATTTATTAGATCTTGAATTTTGCGAAACTATTCTTTTCGTTTTCAATAATTCACGAAACAATGAATCGAGGAAACCCCTATGAATGTACCATCCACAAGAGAGGGTCTTATGATAGTCAATATGGGTCCCCACCACCCATCAATGCACGGAGTTCTTCGACTCATTGTTACTCTAGATGGTGAAGATGTTATTGATTGTGAACCTGTATTGGGTTATTTACACAGAGGAATGGAAAAAATTGCGGAAAACCGAACAATTATACAATATTTGCCTTATGTAACACGTTGGGATTATTTAGCAACTATGTTCACAGAAGCGATAACAGTAAATGGTCCAGAACAATTGGGAAATATTCAAGTACCTAAAAGAGCCAGCTATATCAGAGTCATTATGTTGGAGTTGAGTCGTATAGCTTCTCATCTGTTATGGCTTGGCCCTTTTATGGCTGATATTGGCGCGCAGACCCCCTTCTTCTATATTTTTAGAGAAAGGGAATTAGTATATGATTTATTCGAAGCAGCCACTGGCATGAGAATGATGCATAATTTTTTTCGTATCGGAGGTGTTGCAGCTGATTTACCCTATGGTTGGATAGATAAATGCTTAGATTTTTGTGATTTTTTTTTAACAGAAATTAATAACTATGAAAAGCTTATTACCAAAAATCCTATATTTTTACAACGAGTTGAAGGGGTAGGTATTATTAGTACAGAAGAAGCTATTAATTGGGGTTTATCAGGACCCATGTTAAGAGCTTCAGGTATACAATGGGATCTTCGAAAAATCGATACTTATGAATGCTACAACGAATTTGATTGGGAAATTCATTGGCAAAAGGAAGGAGATTCGTTAGCTCGGTATTTAATTCGAATTGGTGAAATGAAAGAATCAATCAAAATAATTCAACAAGCTATTGAAGGAATTCCGGGCGGTCCTTATGAGAATTTAGAAGCGAGATCTTTTAATAAACAAAAGGATTTTGAATGGAATGATTTTGAATATCGATTCATTGGTAAAAAAACTTCACCTATTTTTGAAATACCGAAACAAGAACTTTATGTTCGAGTTGAAGCCCCAAAGGGAGAATTAGGAATTTTTTTAATAGGTGATCAGAGTGGGTTTCCTTGGAGATGGAAAATCCGATCACCAGGTTTTATTAATTTACAAATTCTTTCTCAAATAGTCAAAAGAACAAAATTGGCCGACATTATGACAATACTGGGAAGTATAGATATCATTATGGGAGAAGTTGATCGTTGAAATGATAATCAATATACCAAATCCGTTTGATAGAAGCGAAGGACTAATTATTAATTCTTTTTCCAAATTGGGATTCTTAAACGAGATAAATGAGCTCTTATGGATCCTTTTGCCTATTTTAATTCTTGTACTTGGAATTTTGATATGTTTATTACTAATAGTTTGGTTAGAAAGAGAAATCTCGGCAGGATTACAACAACGGATTGGGCCTGAATATGTGAGTCCTTTAGGAGTTTTGCAAGCTCTCGCAGATGGTACTAAATTACTTTTCAAAGAAAATCTTTTGCCATCGAGAGGGAATAGTCATTTATTTAGTTTTGGTCCATCTATCACAGTTATAGCAACTCTATTAAGTTACACAATAATTCCGTTTAGCTATCAATTTATTTTAGCGGATCTAAATATAGGTATCTTTTTTTGGATTTCTATTGCAAGTATAACTCCTATAGGTCTTCTTATGTCTGGATATGGATCAAATAATAAGTATTCTTTTTTGGGTGGTTTAAGAGCAGTTGCGCAATCGATTAGTTATGAAATACCATTAGCTCTCTGTGTATTATCCATATCTCTACGTGCGATTCGTTTAAATGAAATATCGATTTTTTCCTAGTATTTTATTTTACTATTTTAATATTAAAAGAATATGCCCCTAATGTATTCTTTTTTTAAGTTAAATGAATTCAATGCAAATTGATATATCTATATAGATATCAAACTTTTTTTTACATTGTTAGAATCGAAAAATTTTTGAAAAAAAAAAATGGGATAGTTAGAGGAGTGAAAGAAAACTGCTTGAAAAATAATTTGCAGTAAAAATATCCATACTCTTATCTTATGTGCAAAAGACAAAAAATAAATTAAGTTTTCCCAAGAATGATTGATCAATCAATCTAACTTGAAGCGGTTAAAAAAAAAAAGCAATCATAATGATTTTATGTTTTATTTTTCTAAAAAATATTAGAAAAATATCTATTGATTTGATTGAAAAAAAAAAATGGATGGTTAGGAACACAAAGAGACACAAAGGACTGGTAATAGAGATTTTGTTTCAATAGTACGTCAAAATATAATTTTTATAAAAAACGAATTCAAATTGAGGCATTCATTTTGTAGAAAAATAGAATTAGTACTCCTCAAGATTCCGCTCCAGAGTTTCCCCCTACCCACTTATTACATAACTGACTATCCGGAACGAAAAAACCCTTTTATTTATTTCTTTTTTTTTAATAAAAAAAACTTTTTTACGAAAGAAGAAAGGGGATGAAAAAACAAAAATGAAAAAAATATCGTAAAACAATATTTTCGAATAAGAAAAAAAAAAAGAAATAAAAAATTATGGATATCCTTTGTTTTTTATTTCTTGGTGAGTTTATTTCTTTTCCGTTTTTTTATTCCAAGTGACCAAACTTATTTGTAATAAAAATTTTAACAAAAGCAATATATATATATATATATATATATATATTAAGTTATATATATAAGTATAAGTAATTATATATCTAAAGAATAAGATAAAAAAAAAAGTTGCACTATAGTATTTTATTCATTTTGTAAATTACAAAAATCTTATATTTATATTTTATATTGTATATATGTCTTTTACCATATAGAATATTTTTTTTTAATAAAAAATCATTATATTTACGTTATAACTCGAAAAAAAATGGTTTTCATTTTAAAAGGAGAAGATAAATTCAGAAGTCTTTTTTTTTATATTATGGCAGACAGAATTTCAGTGGCCAAATCTCAGAAGCACGATGATTTTTAATCGATATAGACTAAAAATGAACACAATAGTGTCAATAGATTTTTTATGGCCTTAGAGGAGCTGTATGAGGTGAAAATCTCATATACAGTTCTGTACTAGCACTGATAACCGTGATGTTATCAACGACTAGAATTATCTAACAGTTTAAGTACAGTTGATATTGTTGAGTTACAATCAAAATATGGGTTTTGGGGTTGGAATTTGTGGCGTCAACCTATAGGATTTCTCATTTTTTTTATTTCTTCATTAGCTGAATGTGAGAGATTACCATTTGATTTACCAGAAGCAGAAGAAGAATTAGTAGCAGGATATCAAACTGAATATTCGGGTATAAGATTTGGTTTATTTTATATTGCTTCCTATTTAAACTTATTAGTTTCCTCATTATTTGTAACAATTCTTTACTTGGGCGGGTGGAATAATTCTATTCCGTCCATCCTTTTTGAGGACTTTTTTAAACTAACTCAAAACAATGTAGTCTGTGAAACAACAGTTGGTATTTTTATTACGTTGATAAAAACTTTTTTGTTATTATTCATTTCGATCACAACACGATGGACTTTACCAAGACTAAGAATGGATCAACTTTTAAATCTGGGATGGAAATTTCTTTTACCTATTTCTCTTGGTAATTTATTATTAACAACTTCTTTCCAACTCCTTTCACTCTAGTCAAAGACTAAAAAAAAAAGATATGAATAAGGAAAGATATTATTTTTAAGAGTCTGAACTTGCCTTAAAATAAGCTATCAAAGAAAAAAGAGAAAAAAACATATAATTATCTAGGAATAGTCACACTATGCTCCCGATGATAACTGGGTTTATAAATTATGGTCAACAAAGCATACGCGCTGCAAGGTACATTGGGCAGGGTTTCCTTATTACCTTATCACATGCAAATAGGTTGCCTGTAACAATTCAATATCCTTATGAAAAATTAATAATATCGGAGCGTTTTCGTGGGCGAATTCATTTTGAATTCGATAAATGTATTGCTTGTGAAGTATGTGTTCGTGTATGTCCTATAGATCTTCCTGTTGTTGATTGGAAATTGCAACCGACCATTCGAAAGAAACAATTGCTTAATTATAGTATTGATTTTGGAATCTGTATATTTTGTGGGAATTGTGTTGAATATTGCCCAACAAATTGTTTATCAATGACTGAAGAGTATGAGCTTTCTACGTATGATCGTCATGAATTGAATTATAATCAAATTGCTTTAGGTCGTTTACCAACATCGATAATTGATGATTATACAATTCGAACTATTTTTAGTTTACCTATAAAAAACTAGAAAATACTAAATCTTAAGTCAAAAATAAAACTCTTTTTTTTTTATTCGAAAAAAGAGTAATCGTTGGAATTGAATTTTAATTCAAATCGAATATATATATATAACTTCGCATTTAGTATTCTTTTCAAAAAAAATGGAGTCGTTTTTTCAAAAAAACAAAGTATTAATTAAGAAAATTTTGTGGCTTTTAGTTTGTTTGCTTGCGTTCAATAAATAATAGGAAAAATGACTAATTCCTATTTTTTTTCTATTCATTTTTGTTTGTTATAGTTATTTAAAGAAAATTCCGTATTAATTTCTATTAATTAATAGAAATTTAGTAATTAGTCAAAGAAATTAGAAATTTTTAATCTATTAAAAGAATAAATATATATATATATTTATTCTTTTTTCCTGGTCGGATCAATAAGGTCATGAAACCAAAGTTTTCTTTTTTTGATCTATAATTTTACGTACAATGGATTTACCGGGACCAATACATGATTTTATTTTATTATTTCTTGGATTAGGTGTTATATTTGGAGGATTGGGGGTTGTTTTCATTAATAATCCTATTTTTTCCGCTTTTTCATTAGGATTTGTTTTTGTTTGTATATCTTTATTCTATTTTTTAGCGGATTCGCATTTTGTAGCTGCTGCACAGTTGCTTATTTATGTAGGAGCAATAAATGTTTTAATTTTATTTGCTGTGATGTTCCTGAATGGTTCAGAATATTACAAAGATTTTTCTCTTTTAACTATTGGGAATGGGATCACTTCTTTAGTTTGTACAAGTATTCTTGTTTTATTAATTACTATTGTTTTGGATACTTCATGGTATGGAATTATTTGGACTACACGTACAAACCAAATTATAGAGCAAGATTTAATCAGTAATAGTCAACAAATTGGAATTCATTTATCAACAGATTTCTTTATTCCATTTGAATTCATTTCAATAATTCTTTTAATTGCTTTGATAGGTGCTATTACTATGGCTCGCCAATAAAAAAAGAATTATGTTCTTAACTTGTCTCATCTAGTTTACTTCAATTTTAAAGAAGTAAAAAAAAAATAAGGAGTAGGGTGATGATGCTTGAAAATGTACTTATTTTAAGTGCTTTTTTATTTTCTATTGGTATCTATGGATTGATTACCAGTCGTAATCTGATTAGAGCACTTATGTGTCTTGAACTTATTTTGAATGCTGTTAATCTAAATTTTGTAACATTTTCTGATTTTTTTGATAATCGGCAATTAAGGGGGACTATTTTCTCCATTTTTGTTATAGCAATTGCAGCCGCTGAAGCGGCTATTGGACTGGCTATAGTTTCGTCAATTTATCGTAACCGAAATTCAATTCGTATTAATCAATCTGATTTATTGACTAAATAATTTTTAGAAACTTTGATTTTTTTATGAGAATCAATAGGTTTTTTTATTAAATATAGCTTATATATTAAATAACGAAATTAGATATAAGCTATATAGATATAGTAATCTATAGAAACTCAAAAAATTCGAAAATAAAATTCTTTTGAGATTTTATAGATTTCATAGTGCTGATGAAAAAATAATAAATTAAAGTATTTTATTTCTATCTCAAAAGTTAATTCCAATAAAAAAAAAAAAGATTAACGTAAATCATTGATGGATCTTGTATAAAAAATATCAATCATTTCTACCTTTACTAGATCTAAATCCATTAGGTTTTATAACTAAAATGTCACATTCAGTCAAAATTTATGATACATGTATAGGATGTACTCAATGTGTTCGAGCTTGTCCCACGGATGTATTAGAAATGATACCCTGGGACGGATGTAAAGCTAAGCAAATAGCTTCTGCTCCAAGAACTGAGGACTGTGTTGGTTGTAAAAGATGTGAATCCGCTTGTCCAACCGATTTTTTGAGTGTTCGAGTTTATTTATGGCATGAAACAACTCGAAGCATGGGTCTAGCTTATTAATATAATACTCGCCGCAAACTCCCACTTGAATAGAGTTTCTTTTTTTTACCGCCAAAAACCCGTGAACAAAAACAATAAATGATTCTAATTGTTTTTGAGCACGGGTTTTTCTAGTCCAAGTGTATTTTGTTTTTATCACGAATTCTTTTCCCTGGCTAACACTATTTGTAATTTTACCAATATCCGCGGGTTGCTTAATTTTCTTATTTCCCCATAAGGGAAATAAGATAATTCGTTGGTATACATTATTTATTTGTCTTTTAGAACTCCTTTTAATAACTTATGTATTTTCAAATAAGTTTCAATTAGACAATCCATTACTCCAATTATCAGAAGGTTATAAATGGATCAAGATTTTTCATTTTGATTGGCGGTTGGGGATAGATGGACTATCTATAGGACCTATTTTATTAACAGGATTTATTACAACTTTAGCTACTTTGGGGGCTTGGCCGGTTACTCGCGATTCTCGCTTATTTCATTTTTTGATGTTAGCTATGTATAGTGGTCAAATAGGATTATTCTCGTCTCAAGATCTTTTACTTTTTTTCATCATGTGGGAATTAGAATTAATTCCTGTTTATTTACTTATATCCATGTGGGGTGGTAAAAAACGTCTTTATTCTGCTACAAAGTTTATTTTATATACTGCAGGAAGTTCCCTTTTTTTATTAATAGGAGCTTTTGGTATCGCTTTATATGGTTCTAAGGAACCAACATTCAATTTAGAAATATTAGCTAATCAACCCTATCCTGTGGCTCTAGAAATCTTTTTTTATCTAGGTTTTTTTATTGCCTTTGCTGTCAAATTGCCAATTATACCCTTACATACATGGTTACCAGACACTCATGGCGAAGCACATTATAGTACTTGTATGCTTCTTGCTGGAATCTTATTAAAAATGGGGGCATATGGATTAGTTCGAATCAATATGGAATTACTACCCCACGCCCATTCCATATTTTCTCCTTTTTTAGTAATAATAGGTGCAATACAAATAATCTATGCCGCCTCAACATCTTTTGGTCAGCGAAATTTAAAAAAAAGAATAGCTTATTCGTCTATATCCCATATGGGTTTTATACTTATAGGAATTTCCTCTATAAGCGATTTGGGACTCAACGGAGCAATTTTCCAAATAATATCCCATGGATTTATTGGCGCTGCACTCTTTTTCTTGGTAGGAACAACGTTTGATAGAAAACGTCTTGTTTATCTTGATGAAATGGGTGGAATAGGTAGTTCAATGCCAAAACTATTTACACTCTTTAGTATTTTTTCACTAGCTTCGCTTGCTTTACCGGGCATGAGCGGTTTTTTTGCTGAATTTATAGTTTTTTTGGGTATAATTTCCACCCCAAAATTCCTTTTAATCTCAAAGATACTAATTTGTTTTATAATGGCTATTGGAATGATTTTAACTCCTATGTATTTATTATCTATGTTACGACAAATGTTCTATGGATATAAACTAGTTAATAACGGATATTCTTATTGTTTTGATTCGGGTCCACGCGAATTATTTGTTTCCCTTGCTATTTTATTTCCTGTCCTAGGTATTGGACTTTATCCTGATTTTGTTTTCTCATTATCGGTTGAGAAAGTCGAGTCTATTTTATCCGTCTATTTTTTTAAATAAATTGAAAGTTCTCAAAAAAAAAAAAAGATTTTATTCAAAGTTTTACAACGAAAAAAAAAATAATTAGTTCGGCTAGTATACCAAGTGAAATTAAAATAAGAAAAAAAAGAATAGTAATCATATATTGTTGTTATTTATGAGAACCTTTTGAATCAAATAAAAAACGGATTTGAATGTTTTCAAAAGGTTCTCTTCGAGTTTATGTTCTTTTCTCTATTTATTCCCTTCTATTCTTGATTTCCAATCAAACCATTTCATGTAACTTTGAATTAACATTAAGTAGAAGTAAAGTAACCATAACTATGTAACCCCATTCCTAATAAATTGACCCCAAAATAGCATATCCAAATTATAATAAAACCTATGGATGCAACAATTGAAGAATTTAATGTTTCCAAATTTTTTCGAATATGAAAATAAATTAAAAATATGGACCAAGTTATAAATGCCCAAGTTTCCTTTGGATCCCAATTCCAATATGATCCCCATGCCTCATTAGCCCACACCGCTCCGGAAAGGATTCCAATAGTTAAAAAAATAAATCCTATACTAATTATACGATAACCCCAATGATCTAATTGTTCAATTAATTGAAATCTATAAAAATTACGTGAACAAAGAAGAAAAGAAGCTTCTCGTAAATATTTTCTTTTTTTTGTGTTGGCTGGAATTTTAGCTATTTTAAATTGAATATTAAAAAATAGATTCTGGTTCTCACTACTTCTTATGAATGATTGAAATTGAATCACTAGAAGTGCTACTGCTAATAATGATCCACATAAAAGAGCTGAATAACTTAAAACCATCATGCTTACGTGCATCATTAACCATTGGGATTGGAGGGCTGGTACTAAGATTTCGGATGAATGGATCTTCGTCAAAAATCCGGAAGTAGTAAAACCTTGGGCCAAAAAAGCACTAGGCGCTGTTAGCGTACTTATAAAGTTTTTTTTTTTTTGAAAAAAAGGAATCATATGAATAACACAAAAAATCCAAGAAAGAAACATTAATGATTCATATAAATTACTTAATGGTAAATGTCCTGAAGAAACCCACCGAATAACTAATAACCCTGTTATGCATACAAAAGTGATTATCATTCCTTTTTTTGACGACTGAGATAATCCTGTAAATTCCTGGATTAATAAATTTATCATTTCAATTGTAATTACAATTGAAATGATTGAAAAAGAAATATGAGTTAATATATGTTCTATAGTCAAGAATATCATAATTCGTTTTAAACTAAAAAAAAAAAGGGATAAAGTTTCTTAATTGAATTTAAGATAGACCTCAATGTTTTTTTTTGAAAATTAAAAAATATTATGCCGCCACTCGGACTCGAACCGAGATGCTCTTGCACTGCTTCCTAAGAGCAGCGTGTCTACCGATTTCACCATGGCGGCTGGCTTATTTACAATTATAATAAGCAATCTCTGTTTAATTATCCAGTGTTACTGCGATCCTTTTTCGTTATATTATCAAGTCGTTATTTTTTTTTTTTTTTTTTATTGAAAATATGGATCCTTTAATTTTATATAGAGTTTTCAATAGTTTTTTTATTCACAATATACTATTTCTTATTTATACAAATAAATACAAATAAAAAAAGTGGTATTAAAAACAATGTAAAAGTAAAATAAAAATACGGGAATGACAAAAGATTTCAAAAGAAGATAGATATCCATCTTCTTTTGAAATCTTATTCCATATGGCTAATTAATCAGTTTTTTTTTTTTTTTTTGAACGTTCAAAAAAAAATGTAATAGATCTTATCTAACTAAAATTATGTAAGATATAAAGAGTTTTTATAGTTATTTTGTTGTTTAAATTATTGTAAATTGATGGGGAAAATACGATCGTAAAAAAAGAACATCTTAGTAAAAACTTTTAAATGGAAGACTTTTTTTTCAGTCAATTTTTTAAAATTTTTTCAATAGAAAAAATACCTTATTATTTCAAATAAAATTCTACTATTTTTCAAGTTGATTTAACTTTCAATTCGTTTTTTTTGTTCAATAAAAAAACTTTTTGAATTCCCAGTTGAAACAGATTTTGCTAACGACAAAGCTTTTAAAGTTGTCCAAAAGGCTTTTTTTTTCCAAAAGTTTTTTCTAATACGTTTTTTTGATATAGAAGTACGTTTCTTTGGCACTGCCATAAAAAAAATGATTTTTTATATTTTTTAAATGTGAAAGACATGTTTAATAAAAAAAAATGAATTTCAATTCATTAAGTCGTTTTTTTTTTTATTATTATTTTAACTAAAAAAAAAAAAAAAAAGTTTTTTTTATAGTTGAATTTCATAGAATTTTTTTTGTTCGATATTATATACAATATATTATTACAGTATTAATTTACTTTATTAATAAAAAAAAAAAAATTCTATATTAATATATCAATATATTTATTATATATATATATAAATAACTTATTTTTTTAATAATGTAAAGTTTGAATATCTCTTATCCAAATATACGAATACAAACATACGAATAGAAACATACAAATATAAAGAAGACAAAAAGTATACAGTTTAACATTCCAACTATTTTTTTTATTGATTCATTAGGACTTTAAAAAACTAACTGATTTTCTTGAAAAGATTTCAAATCGAAAACTTCGATTAAAAAAAAAGAAGACTAGGAACAAGAAATACGAAATTTTGAATTGAAATATATATATATATAAGGTTTTTATGGAACATACATATCAATATTCTGGAATTATACCTTTTATTGCACTTTTTTTGCCTATTTTACTAGGAGGGGGGATTCTCCTTTTTCCGGGGGCAACAAAAAAACTTCGTCGTCTTTGGTCTTTTCCAAATGTTGTAGGTTTAAGTGTACTTCTGAGTTTTTTTATCAGTTTACTTGTTCAACAAATAAATAACAGTTTTTTAAATCAATATTTGTATTCCTGGACTATTTCTAATGATTTTTCTTTAGAATTTGGATTTTTAATTGACTCACTTTCTTGTATTTTGTCAATTTTAATTAGTACCGTTGGAATTTTTGTTCTTTTTTATAGTGACAATTATATGTCTCACGATCAAGGTTATTTGAGATTTTTTGCTTATATGAGTTTTTTCAATATTTCAATGTTGGGATTAGTTACAAGTTCCAATTTAATCCAAATTTATGTTTTTTGGGAATTAATTGGAATGTGTTCTTATTTATTAATAGGGTTTTGGTTTACACGACCTAATGCATCAAATGCTTGTCAAAAAGCATTTGTAACTAATCGTGTAGGCGATTTTGGTTTATTATTAGGAATCTTAGGTTTTTATTGGTTAACAGGTAGTTTCGAATTTAAAGATTTATTTTCAATAGTAAATAATTTACTTTATACAAACGATGTTACTATTTTATTTGTTTTTTTCTGTAGTTTTTGTATTTTTTCCGGTGCCCTTTCAAAATCGGCTCAATTTCCTCTTCATATATGGTTACCAGATGCTATGGAGGGGCCTACTCCTATTTCGGCTCTCATACATGCAGCTACCTTGGTAGCTGCTGGAATTTTTCTTGTAGCTCGGCTCTTTCCTCTTTTTCTAGTTATACCTTATATAATGAAATTTATAGCTTTAATAGGTCTAATAACAATTCTGTTCGGAGCAACTTTAGCTCTTGCTCAAACAGATATTAAACGAAGTTTAGCTTATTCTACGATGTCCCAATTAGGTTATATGATGTTAGCTCTAGGCATAGGTTCATATCAAGCCGCTTTATTTCATTTGATTACTCATGCCTATTCAAAAGCTTTGTTATTTTTAGGGTCTGGATCCATTATTCATTCAATGGAAACTCTTGTTGGGTATTCTCCAGATAAGAGTCAAAATATGAGTCTTATGGGAGGTTTAATAAAACATATTCCAATAACTAGGACAACCTTTTTATTAGGAACACTTTCTCTTTGTGGTATTCCACCTCTGGCCTGTTTTTGGTCAAAAGATACTATTCTTGCAGCTATTTGGGAATACTCCCCCATTTTTGCAATACTAGCTTGTTTTACGGCAGGATTAACTGCATTTTATATGGTACGACTTTATTTACTTACTTTTGAAGGACATTTCAATTATAATTTTCAAAATTATAACGGAAAAACCAATACTGTTTTTTATTCAATTTCATTATGGGGTAAAGAAAACAAAAAAATTAGGAAAAACATTTCGCTATTACCATTTCCCTTTTTAATACTAAAAAAAAAAAAGGAGAGTTCCTTCTTTTCAATCAAAATAAATAAAAGTGGTAATAATCTAAAATATTGCGTTCGTCCTTTTATTAATATTAATGTTTTTCCTAATAAAACTTTTTTTTCCTATCCTCATGAATCGGACAATACAATGTTATTTCCAATGATTTTTTTAGTATTATTTACTTTATTTATTGGAGTTATAGGAATTTCTTTTAATCAAAAAAATATATTTAGTGAATTAAATATATTACCTAAACTTTGTATTCCTTCTTTAAATCATTTGATTAAGGATTCCGTAGATTTTTTTGAATTTTTAAAAGAATCTACTTTTTCAGTTTTTATAGCTTTTTTTGGAATATTTATAGCATGTTTTTTATATAACCCGCCCTATTCATCTTTTCAAAATTTTAATTTATTTAATTCTTTTCCTAAAAAAACTTCTACTCGAAATTTTTTCGACAAGCTGGGAAATATTATATATAATTGGTCTTTTAATCGTGGATATATAGATATCTTGTATAACAAATTCTTATACACCAATCTAAAAAAATTATCAGAAGGAATCGTTTCTTTTGATAAAAGAGTAATTGATGGGATTATTAATGGAGTAGGTATTATAACTTTCTTTTTAGGAGAATCCGTTAAATATTTAGGAGGGGGTCGTATATCTTCTTATATTTTATTCTATATATCTTTCGTATGTATTTTTTTAATAATTTTTTATTATTCTTTCAGTTAGTTTCAGTTTGATTTTTTTTAACGAAAAAAATTATGCATCATTCTCATGCCAGTGGCTGCTTCGAATAAATCATATACTAATTCCCTTTCTCTAAAAATATAGAAGAAGGGGGTCTGCGCGCCAATATCAGCCATAAAAGGGCCAAGCCATAACAGATGAGAAGCTATACGACTCAACTCCAACATAATGACTCTGATATAGCTGGCTCTTTTAGGTACTTGAATATTTCCCAATTGTTCTGGACCATTTACTGTTATCGCTTCTGTGAACATAGTTGCTAAATAATCCCAACGTGTTACATAAGGCAAATATTGTATAATTGTTCGGTTTTCCGCAATTTTTTCCATTCCTCTGTGTAAATAACCCAATACAGGTTCACAATCAATAACATCTTCACCATCTAGAGTAACAATGAGTCGAAGAACTCCGTGCATTGATGGGTGGTGGGGACCCATATTGACTATCATAAGACCCTCTCTTGTGGATGGTACATTCATAGGGGTTTCCTCGATTCATTGTTTCGTGAATTATTGAAAACGAAAAGAATAGTTTCGCAAAATTCAAGATCTAATAAATCAAATAATTAAAAAAAAAAAAAGACTCTTCAATTTAACGGATTTTGGATTCCCGAATATCTAATTGGCTAATTAATTCTTTATAACCTACTTTATTTTTTTTTAACAAATAAGACAGAAGTCGTTGGCGTTTTCCTAAAATTTTTCGTAAACCCCTTTGGGATAAATAGTCTTTTCTATGCAATTCAAAATGTGAAGTAAGTCTTCTTATTTTATTAGTTAAACTTCTTATTTGAAATTCAACCGATCCGCTTTTTTCTTTCTTTTCTTCTTGTGAAATAACTGAGATGAATGAATTTTTTATCATCAAATCCAACCCCCTTATTTTAATTTTCATTAATTTGAATATTTTTATTCATCAGTAATAATAATGCCAGAGTATTATGATTATGTATACACTTTATTTCACAAAGTGAATAATTAATCAATTCAATTTGTCAATTTGTTTACTCGCATAGATAGAGAAAAAGACGATTTCTTCCTTTACAATGCAAAATAGGAAAAAGAGATTATTCCTCTTTAAATAGAATTTAAAAATGAAAAGTGAAAAAATATCATTGATCCTTTTTTTGATCTAATTCATAGATGGTTTACTTACACGGATCAATAATGTCAAACAATACATGTGTACGCTTTCTTGTTTTTGTATCCTAAATTAGACATGCTATGGAGAATGAAAAAAAAAAAAAAAAAACGAACCTCACCGAAGTTTCAATGGGGGATATATATGTATCCTTATGATACTGAACCGACTGCCGTTATTGGTATTAAACCAATAGCGATTCATACAAGCTAAATCTCCCAATCGATAATTGGGCCAAAGAAAAAACTTCAATTTGAATTTAATAAGTTTATTTTTATCTCTACCAAACTCTTTGCTTTTATCCAGAATGTGATCGTAGTTTTTTCTCTTAGTTTCATTGAAATATTCTGTGTTTATGGGACTCTCATTTCTATTTTTTGAATTGAAATAAATTAGAATTCTCAATGCCCTACAACGCTTAGGGGATAAAAGATTTTCAGGAACAAGTAAATCATAATCATCTTTTTTCTTTCCCTTGCCAGTTTGACTTGTTTGATGGCTTTCAATAGGTTCGATCAAATTCCTTTTATCAACATAGCTTTTTTCTCTGTATCTTTGATTAATTTCTTGCTTGCTCTTATGAACAAAAGAAATAGCTACTGTCTTATATAGAATAAATTGGCTATTAAGTCTAAACATCGGAGTATTTGATTCGATAGAAGATCTTCCGCTTTTCGACCATAGTGAAAAAATGTCGGGTCGGTAAAGTTGCAACAGAGTCAAGTTCAGTTCGTCTTTCTCAAGACAGGCGGCAAAAACCTCACCTGGATTTAAAATTTTTAACAGAAAAAAACACTTGTTGCTATTAGGGATCAGTTTGTAAAGTGAACAACTACGGAATCTCATTTGAAAATCAAAACACTTCGATATAAGTCGAGCCTTTGGCGAATTAGAATCCTTTTGTATACTCCTATCCTTCTCCCATAACTTACCAATAATGAAACATCTGTTTTTCTTATATCCTATTATACCCCTCCTTTGTGGTTGAGTTCTTTTTGATTTAGCAAGATTTCTATTTTCATAAAGAAGTGATTCACTTGGTAGTTTCCATGGTTTTAATTTAGACCATCTAATCGGCCATAAATTAGATTTATATTGA